AGGGTTATGATAAAATAAACCTATAAAAAAAAAAAATAAAAAAAATGAAAACTACAAATATCCATTTTTTACGAACGGGATCAAGAATCTTTATTAATTCGACACAAGAAAGGGTTGGGTAAAATTCCGTTTCTTGTGTCAAGGACTAGGAGACGAACAATCTCCCCTAAAATTCTTTGTTCCTCTCATTTATACTTTGGTTTCTATTCTCCGCTTATTTATCTTTTGTTTTGATTCTAGTCAAATAGAAAACTATTGATTGATTCTATATCATACCGTTTCAATTTGGATTGAAAAAACAATAAAGAAGAGTTAAGTAAAACAGTCGCCTTCACAATATACTATGACCAGGAATGCGGTATTAAGTAATTCCCGAAATCCGGTAGAATAAAGAATATAAATAAGCAAAATTTTTTTGATCATACATAATTCCCAACAAAAATTTGTTTATTTTTAGTGATGTTGATAAATCCGCAGATCTAGAAATTCATTTCGGACAATTGAACCTTCTCAAACTGTTTCTTTTTAAGAACCAAAAAGATTTGTGCCAAAATAACAGATGCCAAGAAGAGCAAAAGACCTTGGACACGTAATGGATCTTGAAGTACTATTTCCGCATCTCCCTGACCAAATCCACCCACATTAGGATTACTCGTTAATGGTTGATCAAGTTTGATGGATTCGCCCTCTGAAACAAGAAGTTCCGGTCCTGGAGGGATAATATCAACCACTTGACGTCCATCCGATGCATCCGCTATGGTTATTTCGTATCCCCCTTTTTCTTTTCGTATTATTTTGCTTACTATACCTGCTGCTGTAGCATTATAAACATTATTGTTACTCTTGCTCCCGTCGGGATAAATCTGACCCCTTCCCCTGTTCCCGCCTACATATATGGGATATTTTAAGAAGTGCACATCTTTCTTAGTAGCGGGGTCCGGGGAAAGAATAGGAAAGGTGATTTCACTATATTTCTGACCAGGAACCGGACCTATCACAAGAATATTTTTTTTAGTGGGACGATAGCTCTGAAAAGACGGATTTCCTATCTTTTCTTTAATCTCGGGCGAAATACGATCGGGAGGGGCTAATTCAAACCCCTCGGGTAAAATAAGAACAGCCCCGACATTCAAAGCTCCTTTTTTACCATTAGCAAGAACTTGTTTCAGTTGCAGATCATAAGGAATTCGAACAACTGCTTCAAATACAGTATCAGGAAGTACCGCTTGTGGAACCTCGATATCCACGGGTTTATTAGCTAAATGGCAATTGGCACATACAATACGGCCAGTCGCTTCTCGTGGATTTTCATAACCCTGCTGTGCAAAAATGGGATATGCATTTGAAAGGGGTGCCTGGGTTAGTATATATATCATGAGCGATACGGAAATGGATCGAGTAATCTCTTTCTTTATCCAAGAAAAGGTATTTTTAGTTTGCATGGTCCAATCATTGATCCCGAAAATTTCTACAATAAAATTAGGTAGGTCGCTAGTATAGTTCCCTATCTATAATTTTGCTATTTACTTAAATATTAAATATAAATAATTTTACTGGAATATTGGAGGAATCCCTTGGCTTGGATGGGTAGTAAGTACAATTTTGAATGTTTTGCTTATGTACAAAGTAACAAATATTATAATTGGATCGTTCGATCACTTTTCAGTCATTCATTGAATGATAAATCACTACAAGTGAAGGAGATACACGATTTAAATAACGAAAGATCCAATATTTAAAAATTGTATCTAAAATGACTGGAAAAGTAGAAACAAGACCGGATATAATTTGATCATTATGAGCAAATCCAAAATCTTTGTAGACAGAGCCAATCATTAATTCCCAACCGTGGGGCGAATGGAATCCTATACATAAATCAGTTAATAAAAGAATAGAAAAAGCTTTTATTGTGTCGCTTAAGTTGTATAGGAATTCTTGAAACCAAGAGTTAAGAATAACAAGTTCTTCATTACCTAGAATAGAATAACCACTTAGAATACCGAAACAGATTATATTTGTCGAGAAGTGTAAAATTGTATGGATGCGATCCTCGTTGTGCATCTTGATCAATTGGATCGTTTCTTTGTAGATTTCGATGCGAGGCTTTTGTAAATGTGTTTCCGGGTATTCCTTTATCATTTCGTCCAAACGTAAGAGTTCCTCTAAGTCTATGAATTCTTTTAGAATACTCTTTTCTTGAATATCATTCAAAAAAATTTCGGATTGCCTAGTATTCCACCAATTAGTAAACCAAGATTCCAGACTTTTATTAAATGAGAGAGAGATCCACCAAGGCAAAAATACTATAGATGCAAGATATAGAAGGGAAATTAATACTTTCTTTTTTGCCATTTTTTCGTCTGTGAATTTTAAAATTTTTAATGAACGCACCTCATTCGTCGACTCTATATGATACTAATATTTCTATCAAGCATAAGTTCTATTACAAGTCATCGATGTATTTCCGGATTTTTTTGTGATTCAGTACAGCGGTTAGTCCTTGAATTTCGAAAGAATATAGAATAAGAAAGAGCCCTCTTCAAATTAATAGTAGTCGGATTTCGAGACGAAAGAACTCCCGTTCTATCAAAATATCAAATATTTAGAAAAAAAATTCTTTACTTTATGATGAAATGTTTTGTTTTGATATATGATGAATCTATCATTTAGATTTGTTACTGAATTGAGTTAAGTGGATTTACATACGCATAAAAAAATTGTGGACATAAACAATTTAGTTTTAGAATTGTTTCATATACGTTTGCTTTGGCTCGAGTAAGCGTTCTGAAGAAACTTCAGTTAAGTTATGCTATAGAAAAAAAGATGATTCTTGAGTTTTTTATCTCTTGCAAAGTATTCATTCTTCAGTTCCTTTTTTCAAAATACTTCAATTGGTACACGCAAGAAATAGGCCAATTCAGCAGCTTTTTGCTCAATCTCTCGTGGAGTAAAATTCTCATCAGTACGAGTCAAGGGAATGGCTCCTTGTCCTTTTATTTCCATATAAAGGACACGACGAGCATAAATACCCTCTTTAATTTCTATTCTGATGGACTGAATGTCTTTCATAAGGAATCGGAGGAATATGCGACGATTTTTTCCAGGAAATCCCCAACGAAAAATACACACTATGCCCTCTTTTATATCGAATCGATCATAACCACTACCTACATTCCACGAAATTGTGCACCACAAATAGGAGCTAATAAAAAGACCTGCGATCCCATAGAAAGACATCACGATACCTTGTGGAAAAAAAATTATTTGCTGAGAAGGAAATAAAGATATAAAATTCCTACCAAAATAACTGGACGTTCCAACCAATAAAAACCCTAATGAACCTAAAAAAAGAATAAAGGCCCAACAGAAATTACTTGTTTTTCGAGACCCCGCTATAAGTTCTACCCATATACGTTCTGATCGCCAACTCATACTCTAACTAGACCTAGTTGCATTTTATTGGAATTGGGAGAATAACAAAAAGAATTTTTTTTTTACTTTTTTTTGTTTCCGAAGTAACTCTCATCAACCAGCACTATTATGATGTGAACCTTTAGGGATAATTCATCGAATTTCTTAGATCCAAACTAAAATAATAACACCCCTTTCATATGATTTCCTAATACATATATATTGACTTTACATTTCCGAAATTCTCCCCGATCCCGATCTATTTGAAAATAGTTATAATTCATTTATCATGTTTACACATACATAAGAGCTTATGCCCGAAGGAAGCCGCATATTATACCATATTTTACTAAATAGATATCCGTGTTATGATCCAAGTAAGTCTTGAAAAAAATATATATATATAAGATTTGTCCTTGTTGTATCTAAAAAATCTTGTTTTTTTGAACATAAAGAGATAAAGAAGCCATTGCAATTGCCGGAAATACTAAGCCCACTAAAGGCACAAAAATGGAGGGGAGACTGTTGAGAGTTATCATAGAATGGGTACCTCGATTTAATATTTGTACCTGTTATTTATTGTTATATTTTTTGTTTTATATTTGAACCTTATCCTTATATTGTTATAAAGATATCTTATAATTCATATATAATTGTTATATTATACTAAGTATACCTAAGTGAGTATATATATACTTAATAGGGATAGGGAGTCTATAAGTATATGTTTTAAGTCTATAAGTATATGTTTTAAGAAATATATATTAATTAATAAAAATATATTAATTAATAAAAATATATTAATTAATAAAAATATATTAATTAATAAAAATATATTAATTAATAAAATACAATAAATATATAAATAAATGGACCTATTCATCTTTCTACATCTTTCTAATTCATCTTTCTACATCTTTCTACATGAAATATATATATACGATAATCCACCCTTTTATTATTCGTATTAGTAGTTATTATCTTTTCTTGTCTTATAAATTTCATAATTTAATAAAATTTTAAAGTATTTCCTAAAAACTCCCAAAGAATTCGTTATAATACGATCCAACAAAAAGGATTCTTAGTGGGGGATTATTTTCGGGAGATATAGAAAGATGCAAGACCTTGTTAACTAATTCCGCGGAAGAAAGCGAAAGAATTCACTCTTTTGTTTAATAGAGATTTCCTAGTTAGTATTAGTAACCAGGAATATCGATAAAAAAACGATCCGGATGGTTCTTTCTACAATTCAATCTTATGTTACCAAAGTCAAAATCCATTCTTCGGATTTTGACTTTGATTCCTATAAATTAAATAACTACTTGATCACCACACATAAAAAAATTTATTAAGTTTTATTAAATTAATTGAAATTAATACTCTTTTTATTAAATTAATTGAAATTAATACTCTTTTTATTAAATTAATTGAAATTAATACTCTTATTAAATATTAAATTAAGACTCTTATTAAATATTAAATTAAGACTCTAAGGCTCTAATCTAATTTTCATTCAAAGGAAAGAAAGCATGTAGCCGAAATAACTCACTCAGAACGCCCTTTAAAGGATTACGTGGTACGATTGGATC